GTTAATGTAGCTTATAATAAAGCAAAGCACTGAAAATGCTTAGATGGATTGCCAAAAATCCCATAAACACAAAGGTTTGGTCCTGGCCTTATAATTAATTGGAGGTAAGATTACACATGCAAATATCCATAAACCGGTGTAAAATCCCTTAAACATTTGTCCAAAACTTAAGGAGAGGGCATCAAGCACATAGCACAATATAGCTCAAGACGCCTTGCCTAGCCACACCCCCACGGGACTCAGCAGTGATAAATATTAAGCAATAAACGAAAGTTTGACTAAGCTATACCTCTTAGGGTTGGTAAATTTCGTGCCAGCCACCGCGGTCATACGATTAACCCAAACTAATTATTCTCGGCGTAAAACGTGCCAACTATAAACCATACAATAGAATTAAAATCCAACTTATATGTGAAAATTCATTGTTAGGACCTAAAACCAATAACGAAAGTAATTCTAACTACCTATATAACGCACGATAGCTAAGATCCAAACTGGGATTAGATACCCCACTATGCTTAGCCCTAAACCTTAATAATTACATCTACAAAAATATTTGCCAGAGAACTACTAGCCACAGCTTAAAACTCAAAGGACTTGGCGGTACTTTATATCCATCTAGAGGAGCCTGTTCTATAATCGATAAACCCCGTTCTACCTTACCACTTCTTGCTAATTCAGCCTATATACCGCCATCTTCAGCAAACCCTAAAAAGGCACCAAAGTAAGCACAAGAACAAACATAAAAACGTTAGGTCAAGGTGTAGCCAATGAAGTGGAAAGAAATGGGCTACATTTTCTTTTCAAAGAACATTACGAAACCCTTTATGAAACTAAAGGACAAAGGAGGATTTAGTAGTAAATTAAGAATAGAGAGCTTAATTGAATAGAGCAATGAAGTACGCACACACCGCCCGTCACCCTCCTCAAATTAAATTAATATATACTTATATATAATTCCACCAATAAATTTATGAGAGGAGATAAGTCGTAACAAGGTAAGCATACTGGAAAGTGTGCTTGGAATAATCACAGTGTAGCTTAATTACAAAGCATCTGGCCTACACCCAGAAGAATTCATAAAAATGAACACTTTGAACTAACCCTAGCCCTAGAATCAACTAACATAACTAAACTACCACATAAATCAAAACATTCAACTCAAAAAGTATTGGAGAAAGAAATTTAACACCAGGCGCTATAGAGAAAGTACCGTAAGGGAATGATGAAAGACTAATCTAAAGTAAAAACAAGCAAAGATTAAACCTTGTACCTTTTGCATAATGAATTAACTAGAAAAACCTTAACAAAAAGAATTTAAGCTAAAAACCCCGAAACCAAACGAGCTACCTAAAAACAATTTCATGAATCAACCCGTCTATGTAGCAAAATAGTGGGAAGATTTTTAGGTAGAGGTGAAAAGCCTACCGAGCTTGGTGATAGCTGGTTGCCCAAAAAAGAATTTCAGTTCAACTTTAAGTTTACCATAAGAACAGCAAATCAAAATGTAAACTTAAAATATAGCCAAAAGAGGGACAGCTCTTTAGGTAAGGAAAAAACCTTAAATAGTGAATAAATAACTTATAATTAATATAACCATTGTAGGCTTAAAAGCAGCCATCAATAAAGAAAGCGTTCAAGCTCAACATACTTTTACTTGCACTAATCCCACAAATCTTAATAAATTCCTATACTATAGATTGGGCTAATCTATAAACCCATAGATGAAATACTGTTAATATGAGTAACAAGAACTAATTCTCCTAGCACAAGTGTATGACAACCCGGATAACCATTGTCAATTATCGAACTATAGATGTTAACCCAACAATAAAATTACCTAATACCAACTCGTTAGCCCAACACAGGTGTGCTCTAAGGAAAGATTAAAAGAAGTAAAAGGAACTCGGCAAACACGAGCCCCGCCTGTTTACCAAAAACATCACCTCTAGCATAACAAGTATTAGAGGCATTGCCTGCCCAGTGACTAAAGTTAAACGGCCGCGGTATCCTGACCGTGCAAAGGTAGCATAATCACTTGTTCCTTAATTAGGGACTAGAATGAATGGCTAAACGAGGGCTTAACTGTCTCTTACTTCCAATCAGTGAAATTGACCTTCCAGTGAAGAGGCTGGAATATCACAATAAGACGAGAAGACCCTATGGAGCTTTAATTTACTAGTTTAACTTGTATAAAATAACCTAATGGACTAAAACAAAATAAGTATAAACTAAAAAATTTCGGTTGGGGTGACCTCGGAGAATAAAAAATCCTCCGAATGATTTTAACCAAGACCCACAAGTCAAAGTAATACTGATATCCAATTGACCCAATTATTGATCAACGGACCAAGTTACCCTAGGGATAACAGCGCAATCCTATTTAAGAGTTCATATCGACAATCAGGGTTTACGACCTCGATGTTGGATCAGGACATCCCAATGGTGCAGAAGCTATTAATGGTTCGTTTGTTCAACGATTAAAGTCCTACGTGATCTGAGTTCAGACCGGAGCAATCCAGGTCGGTTTCTATCTATTTACAATTTCTCCCAGTACGAAAGGACAAGAGAAATGGAGCCACCTTATCACAAGTGCTCCCAACCAATTTATGAAAAAAATCTCAACAAAATATATATGTATAATAAATAGACCTAGATTAGGTTATTAGGGTGGCAGAGCCAGGTAATTGCGTAAGACTTAAAACCTTCTCCCCAGAGGTTCAAATCCTCTCCCTAATAATGTACTTTATTAATATCCTAACACTTCTACTCCCAATCCTAATTGCCATAGCCTTCCTTACCTTAGTAGAACGGAAAATCTTAGGCTATATACAACTACGTAAAGGCCCCAACATCGTAGGCCCATACGGCATTCTACAACCATTTGCAGACGCCATAAAACTATTTATAAAAGAACCCATACGTCCCTTAACTACCTCAATATCACTATTTATCATCGCACCAACCCTCTCCCTCACTCTAGCCCTAAGCCTGTGAATCCCCCTACCAATACCCCACCCCCTCGTCAACCTTAACCTAGGCATATTATTTATTTTAGCTACATCAAGCCTCTCAGTTTACTCTATCCTATGATCAGGATGAGCATCAAATTCAAAATACTCCCTATTTGGAGCCCTACGAGCCGTTGCCCAAACCATCTCCTACGAAGTCACAATAGCCATCATCCTTTTATCTGTCCTCCTAATAAGCGGCTCATTCTCTTTACAAATACTTATTACTACACAAGAACATATATGACTACTAATCCCTGCCTGACCAATAGCCATAATATGATATATCTCAACCCTAGCAGAAACTAATCGAGCCCCCTTCGACCTCACAGAAGGAGAATCAGAACTAGTCTCAGGTTTCAACGTCGAATATGCCGCAGGACCATTTGCCCTATTTTTTATAGCTGAATACACTAACATTATCCTAATAAATGCTTTAACATCAATTGTATTCCTAGGACCCTTATACTACATCAACTACCCTGAGCTATACTCAATCAATTTCATAACAGAAACATTACTGCTATCCACAGCTTTTCTATGAATCCGAGCATCTTACCCTCGTTTCCGATACGACCAATTAATGCACCTCCTATGAAAAAACTTCCTCCCCCTAACACTAGCGTTATGCATATGATATATCTCCATCCCAGTTTTTCTAGCGGGAATCCCACCCTACACATAGAAATATGTCTGATAAAAGAGTTACTTTGATAGAGTAAATTATAGAGGTTTAAACCCTCTTATTTCTAGGATAATAGGAATTGAACCTACACTTAAGAATTCAAAATTCTTCGTGCTACCAATACACCCCATCCTACCTAGTAAGGTCAGCTAACTAAGCTATCGGGCCCATACCCCGAAAATGTTGGTCCAAATCCTTCCCGTACTAATTAATCCAATCACCCTCATCATCATCTACTTCACCATCTTCATAGGGCCCGTAATCACAATATCTAGCTCCAACTTACTCCTAATGTGAGTTGGATTAGAAGTAAGCCTTTTAGCTATTGTACCCCTACTAACTAATAAAAAAAGCCCACGATCAACTGAAGCAGCAACAAAATATTTTCTCACACAAGCTACAGCCTCAATAATCATATTACTAGCTATCATTCTAAACTATAAACAATCAGGAATATGAATATTTCAACAACAAACCAACAACATGCTACTCAACATAACACTCATTTCACTAGCCATAAAACTTGGACTAGCCCCATTCCACTACTGATTACCCGAAGTCACCCAAGGAATCCCCATGCACACCGGACTAATCTTACTGACATGACAAAAAATTGCTCCACTATCAATCTTATACCAAATCTACCAACTCCTGAACCCAACTATCACAACCATTCTCGCAATTACATCAGTCTTCATTGGCGCCTGAGGAGGTCTAAACCAAACACAAACACGAAAAATCATAGCATACTCATCAATCGCCCATATAGGATGGATAGTAGCAATTCTCCCATATAACCCTAACCTAACACTCCTAAACCTAGTAATTTACATCCTATTAACCATCCCAATATTCATCTCACTCATAATAAACTCAGCAACAACAATCAACTCATTCTCAATAGCATGGAACAAAACCCCCATAATCCTAGCCATAACATCCACCATCCTCCTATCCATAGGAGGACTCCCTCCCCTCACAGGATTCTTACCAAAATGAACAATCATCTCAGAACTCCTAAAAAATGACTGCTCAATTCTATCAACACTAATAGCCATAATAGCCCTACTAAACCTATTCTTCTATACCCGACTAATTTATTCTATATCCCTCACCATATTTCCAACCAACAATAACTCCAAAATAATTTCCCATCACACAAACCTAAAATACAACCTTATTCTACCAACACTAACAGTACTAAGCACCCTAACCCTACCACTTTCCCCACAACTAACAACATAGAAGTTTAGGATATAAAGTCCAAGAGCCTTCAAAGCCCTTAGAAAACAAGCAAGTTTAACTTCTGAATAAGGACTGTAAGACTATACCCTACATCTATTGAATGCAAATCAACTGCTTTAATTAAGCTAAGACCTTAACTAGATTGGAAGGATTTGAACCTACGAAAATTTAGTTAACAGCTAAATACCCTAGTTACTGGCTTCAATCTACTTCTCCCGCCTATCAGAAAAGAGGCGGGAGAAGCCTTAGTAGAGGGGGATCTCTACACCTTCGAATTTGCAATTCGACATGATAATCACCTTAAGGCTTCTTGGTAAGAAGGGGATTTAACCCCTGTCTTTAGATTTACAGTCTAATGCTTACTCAGCCATCTTACCTATGTTCGTAAACCGTTGACTCTTCTCAACCAACCACAAAGATATCGGAACCCTCTATCTATTATTTGGTGCATGAGCAGGAATAGTAGGCACAGCCCTAAGCATTCTAATTCGAGCCGAATTAGGACAGCCAGGCGCACTCCTAGGCGATGACCAAATTTATAACGTTATCGTTACAGCCCATGCATTCGTAATAATTTTCTTTATAGTGATGCCGATAATAATCGGAGGCTTCGGAAACTGACTTGTACCACTAATAATCGGAGCCCCTGACATAGCATTCCCACGAATAAATAACATAAGCTTTTGATTACTTCCCCCATCATTTCTACTTCTCCTAGCATCCTCCATAGTAGAAGCCGGAGCAGGAACAGGATGAACAGTATACCCCCCTTTAGCTGGAAATCTAGCTCATGCCGGAGCATCTGTAGACTTAACTATTTTCTCCCTTCACCTAGCCGGGGTATCCTCTATCTTAGGAGCTATTAACTTTATTACAACTATCATCAATATGAAACCTCCTGCCATAACCCAATACCAAACACCTCTCTTTGTATGATCAGTATTAATTACAGCCGTCCTACTACTTCTTTCATTACCAGTATTAGCAGCAGGTATTACTATACTCCTTACAGACCGTAACCTAAACACTACTTTCTTCGATCCTGCTGGAGGTGGAGACCCAATCCTCTATCAACACCTATTCTGATTCTTTGGACACCCAGAAGTCTATATCCTCATCCTCCCAGGATTTGGAATTATCTCACACGTAGTTACCTACTACTCTGGGAAAAAAGAACCATTCGGATATATAGGTATAGTCTGAGCCATAATGTCTATTGGCTTCCTCGGATTTATCGTATGAGCACACCACATATTTACAGTAGGCCTAGATGTAGACACACGAGCCTATTTTACATCCGCCACTATAATTATCGCAATCCCTACAGGCGTTAAAGTATTTAGCTGACTCGCTACCTTACATGGAGGTAACATCAAATGATCTCCCGCCATACTATGAGCCTTAGGATTTATCTTCTTATTCACGGTAGGAGGCCTAACTGGAATTGTCCTATCCAACTCATCACTTGACATTGTACTTCATGACACATACTATGTAGTAGCCCATTTCCACTATGTATTATCCATAGGAGCAGTATTCGCCATTATAGCCGGCTTTGTCCACTGATTCCCGCTATTCTCAGGATATACCCTAGACGACACATGAGCAAAAGCTCATTTCGCCATTATATTCGTAGGTGTCAACATAACATTCTTCCCTCAACACTTCCTAGGATTATCAGGAATGCCTCGTCGATACTCTGACTACCCAGATGCCTATACTACATGAAACACAATCTCATCTATAGGCTCATTCATTTCACTCACAGCTGTCCTTGTAATAATCTTTATAATTTGAGAAGCCTTTGCATCAAAACGAGAAGTACTTTCAGTTTCCTACTCCTCAACAAACCTAGAATGACTTCACGGATGTCCCCCACCCTACCATACATTCGAAGAGCCTTCCTACGTTAAAGTTAAGTAAGAAAGGAAGGATTCGAACCCCCTACAACTGGTTTCAAGCCAATTTCATAACCACTATGTCTTTCTCTATGAGATATTAGTAAAACAATTACATAACCTTGTCAAGGTTAAATTATAGATTCAACCCTATATATCTTACATGGCATACCCATTCCAACTTGGCTTACAAGACGCTACATCCCCTATCATAGAAGAACTTATAAACTTCCATGACCACACCCTAATAATTGTTTTCCTCATTAGCTCACTAGTACTTTACATTATTTCACTAATACTAACAACAAAACTAACACATACAAGCACAATAGACGCTCAAGAGGTAGAAACAATTTGGACAATTCTTCCAGCTGTTATTCTTATTATAATTGCCCTCCCCTCTCTACGAATTTTATACATAATAGACGAAATTAATAACCCAGTTTTAACAGTAAAAACTATAGGGCACCAATGATACTGAAGCTATGAGTACACCGACTATGAAGACCTATGCTTTGACTCCTATATAATTCCAACCAACGACTTAAAACCAGGTGAACTTCGCCTGCTAGAAGTTGACAATCGAGTAGTCCTACCTATAGAACTCCCAATTCGTATACTAATCTCATCCGAAGACGTCTTACATTCATGAGCTGTTCCCTCACTAGGACTAAAAACCGATGCAATCCCAGGCCGCCTTAATCAAGCTACAGTTACATCAAACCGACCCGGCTTATTCTATGGACAATGCTCCGAAATCTGCGGATCAAATCACAGCTTCATACCTATTGTGCTAGAAATAGTACCACTAAAATATTTTGAAAACTGATCAGCTTCAATAATTTAAACTCATTGCGAAGCTTAGAGCGTTAACCTTTTAAGTTAAAGTTAGAGACCATAAATCTCCACAATGATATGCCACAACTAGACACATCTACATGATTTATTACAATCGTCTCCTCAATAATTACATTATTTATTCTATTTCAACTAAAAATCTCTTCCCAAACCTTCCCTGCAGCCCCCTCACCCAAATTCCTAACCACAGAAAAAACAAACAACCCTTGAGAATTAAAATGAACGAAAATCTATTTGCCTCTTTCATTACCCCAACAGTAATAGGTCTACCAATTGTCGTAACCATCATTATATTCCCTTCAATTCTATTCCCATCATCAGAGCGCCTAATTAGCAACCGCCTGCACTCATTTCAACACTGACTAATCAAACTTATCATCAAACAAATAATGTTAATTCATACACCAAAAGGACGAACCTGAGCACTAATAATTGTATCACTAATTATATTTATTGGCTCAACTAACCTTCTAGGCCTACTCCCCCATACATTCACCCCCACCACTCAACTGTCCATAAACCTAAGCATAGCTATCCCCCTATGAGCAGGGGCCGTAATCTTAGGATTCCGACATAAACTAAAAAATTCCCTAGCCCATTTCCTACCACAAGGAACACCTATTTCACTCATTCCCATACTAATCATTATCGAAACTATCAGCCTATTTATTCAACCAATAGCACTAGCAGTACGACTAACAGCAAACATCACCGCAGGCCACCTATTAATGCACCTGATCGGAGGGGCTACTCTAGTACTCATGAATATCAGCCCGCCAACCGCTACAATTACATTTATCATTCTTCTCCTACTTACAATGCTCGAATTTGCCGTAGCCTTAATTCAAGCCTATGTATTTACTCTCCTAGTAAGCCTGTACCTACATGATAACACATAATGACCCACCAAACCCATGCATATCACATAGTAAATCCAAGCCCATGACCACTAACAGGAGCCCTGTCAGCCCTTCTACTTACATCCGGCTTAGTAATATGATTTCACTACAACTCCACAATTCTCCTGTCACTAGGCCTACTAACAAATATTCTAACTATGTACCAATGATGACGAGATATTATTCGTGAAGGAACATACCAAGGCCACCACACCCCCATTGTACAAAAAGGCCTACGATACGGAATAATTCTATTTATTATCTCTGAAGTATTCTTCTTCTCCGGATTTTTCTGAGCATTCTACCATTCCAGCCTAGCCCCCACCCACGACTTAGGCGGTTGCTGACCCCCAACAGGAATTATCCCCTTAAATCCCCTAGAAGTACCTCTCCTAAATACGTCAGTCCTCCTAGCATCAGGAGTTTCAATTACATGAGCACATCACAGCCTCATAGAAGGCAACCGAAACCACATAAACCAAGCCTTACTAATCACTATTCTTCTAGGACTATATTTCACTATCCTTCAAGCTTCAGAATATCTCGAAACATCATTCTCCATTTCAGACGGAATTTATGGTTCAACATTCTTCATAGCAACCGGATTCCATGGCCTACATGTAATCATTGGCTCAACTTTCCTTATTATCTGCTTACTACGACAACTAAAATTTCACTTCACATCAAAGCATCATTTTGGATTTGAAGCAGCAGCATGATACTGACACTTCGTAGATGTAGTTTGACTATTCCTATATGTTTCTATCTATTGATGAGGATCATACTCCCTTAGTATAAAAAATACAACTGACTTCCAATCAGTAAATTCTGAAAAAATTCAGAAGGGAGTAATTAACCTATTTATTATTATTACAATTAACATTACCCTATCTTTTATACTTATTATAATCGCATTCTGACTACCTCAAATAAACCTCTACTCCGAAAAAGCAAACCCATATGAATGTGGATTTGACCCAACAAGTTCTGCACGCCTCCCTTTTTCAATAAAATTTTTCCTAGTAGCTATTACATTTCTTCTGTTCGACCTAGAAATCGCCCTTCTACTTCCCCTCCCGTGAGCAGTACAAACAACTAACATTACTACCATAACAACAACCGCCTTTATTCTAATTACTATCTTGTCTCTCGGCCTAAGCTACGAATGAACACAAAAAGGACTAGAATGAACAGAATAACTGGTAATTAGTTTAAACAAAATTAATGATTTCGACTCATTAGATTATGATACAATCATAATTACCAACAATGACATCTGCCTTCCTAAACTTAACCCTAGCTTTTACACTATCTCTTCTAGGCACCCTTATATTCCGCTCCCACCTGATATCCACCCTCCTTTGCCTAGAAGGAATAATACTATCCCTATTCATTATAGCCTCTACATCCACATTAAACTCTAACTCCATAGTCTCCATAACCATTCCAATTACCATTCTAGTCTTTGCAGCCTGCGAAGCAGCAGTAGGCCTAGCCCTACTAGCAAAGATTTCAAACACTTATGGAACAGACTACGTACAAAACCTCAACCTCCTGCAATGCTAAAAATTATTTTCCCCTCACTCATACTTCTTCCACTGACATGACTCTCAAATAACAAAAAAGTCTGAACTAATATCACCTCCTACAGCTTTCTAGTAAGCCTAATAAGTTTATCACTACTATGACAAAATGACGAAAACCACCTAAATTTCTCAATCACATTCTCTTCCGACCCCTTATCAACTCCCCTAATCATTCTAACAACCTGATTACTTCCACTAATAATCCTCGCTAGCCAGAACCATATAAAAAAAGAAAACCTCACGCATCAAAAACTTTATATCTCAATACTCATTAGCCTTCAAATCCTACTTATCCTAACATTTTCCGCAACAGAACTCATCTTATTTTATATCTTATTCGAAGCCACCCTAATCCCAACATTAATTATCATCACCCGATGAGGCAATCAAACAGAACGCCTTAATGCAGGTATCTACTTCCTATTTTACACATTAATTGGCTCTATCCCACTTTTAATTGCCCTAATCTCAATCCAAAATTCAACAGGAACTCTCAACTTCCTAATCCTCTCCCTCACAACACAACCTTTACCCTCAACATGATCTAACAGCATCATATGACTAGCATGCATAATAGCATTTATGATCAAAATACCATTATATGGAGTTCATCTATGACTTCCAAAAGCCCACGTAGAAGCCCCAATTGCAGGCTCCATAATCCTAGCAGCAATTCTCCTAAAACTAGGAGGCTACGGAATAATACGAATCTCTATCATCCTAGACCCTCTAACAAAATCCCTAGCCTATCCATTCATTATACTCTCACTATGAGGAATAATCATAACTAGCTCAATCTGCTTACGCCAAACAGACTTAAAATCATTAATTGCTTACTCATCAGTAAGCCATATAGCCTTAGTCATCACAGCCATCATAATTCAAACACCATGAAGTTTCATAGGGGCTACTATACTAATAATCGCACATGGTCTAACTTCATCACTCCTATTCTGTCTAGCAAACACCAACTACGAACGAATTCATAGCCGCACTATAATTATAGCCCGAGGCCTACAAATAATCTTCCCACTAATAGCAACATGGTGACTACTAGCAAGTCTAGCCAACCTAGCCCTACCACCCCTAATTAACCTCATAGGAGAATTATTCATCGTTATAGCAACATTCTCCTGATCAAACCCCTCTATCATCCTCACGGCAGCAAACATTGTCATTACAGGAATATATTCAATGTATATAATTATTACAACCCAACGAGGCAAACTAACCAGCCATATAAATAACCTTCAACCCTCCCACACACGAGAATTAACACTCATGGCCCTCCATATTATTCCCCTCATACTATTAACAATTAATCCCAAACTCATCACAGGCCTGACAATATGTAGACATAGTTTACAAAAAACATTAGACTGTGAATCTAACAACAGGATATCAAATTCCTTGTTTACCAAGAAAGTATGCAAGAACTGCTAATTCACGCGCCCATACCTAAACATATGGCTTTCTTACTTTTATAAGATAGAAGTAATCTATTGGTCTTAGGAACCAAAAACTTTGGTGCAACTCCAAATAAAAGTAATAAATATAATAACATCCGCAATCCTTATAATTTTAATCTTACTCACAGCACCAATCATTATCTCCATAACTAACCTGACCAAACTAATTAACTTCCCATCATATGCCACCTCATCAATCAAATTCTCATTTTTCCTCAGTCTGTTACCCTTACTACTATTCTTCCACCACAACACAGAATATATAATCACCAACTGGCACTGACTAACTATTAACTCCATCAAACTTAACATGAGCTTTAAAATTGACTATTTCTCAATCCTATTTCTGTCAGTAGCCCTATTCGTAACATGATCAATCATACAATTCTCCTCATGATACATACATTCTGACCCTCACATTAACCGATTCATCAAGTACCTAATATTATTCCTAATTACTATACTAATCTTAACCTCCGCTAATAATCTATTCCAACTATTCATCGGATGAGAAGGTGTCGGCATTATGTCCTTCCTACTAATCGGATGATGATACGGCCGTGCAGATGCCAACACAGCAGCCCTCCAAGCAATTCTATATAACCGAGTAGGAGACATTGGTTTTATCCTAGCTATAACCTGGTTCTGCCTAAATATAAACTCTTGAGAACTCCAACAAATCTTCCTAACCAATAACAGCAACCTAGTACCCCTCACAGGACTCCTAATCGCAGCCACAGGAAAATCCGCCCAATTTGGCCTTCACCCATGACTCCCATCAGCCATAGAAGGCCCAACTCCTGTATCCGCCCTACTACATTCAAGCACTATAGTCGTTGCAGGAATCTTCCTAATAATCCGATTCCACCCACTAACCTCAAACAACAGTACCATCATAACAGCCATACTATGCCTTGGAGCCATTACCACATTATTCACAGCAATCTGCGCACTCACCCAAAACGATATCAAAAAAATTGTAGCCTTCTCCACATCCAGCCAGTTAGGCCTTATAATAGTTACACTAGGAATTAATCAACCCTACCTAGCCTTCCTTCACATCTGCACCCACGCATTCTTCAAAGCCATACTATTCATATGCTCTGGATCCATCATTCACAGCCTAAACGACGAACAAGACATCCGAAAAATAGGCAACATAATAAAAGCAATACCATTTACATCATCCTGTCTCATCATCGGAAGCCTAGCCCTAACCGGTATACCCTTTCTCACAGGGTTCTATTCAAAAGACCTTATCATCGAAGCCATTAACACGTGTAACACCAACGCCTGAGCCCTAATAATCACCTTAATTGCCACATCCATAACTGCTATATACAGCATACGCATCATTTACTTCGTTACCATAACAAAACCACGCTACTCCCCACTAATTACCATTAACGAAAACAACCCAAATCTCATTAATCCAATTAAACGCCTAGCACTAGGAAGCATCATAGCAGGCTTTCTTATCTCACTAAATATTCCTCCAACTAATATTCAAGTCCTTACAATACCCTGATATCTAAAAATAACAGCCCTATCCATTACAATCTTAGGCTTCGCCATCGCTCTAGAACTCAACAACCTAACCCTAAATTTCTCATCAACAAAAAAACCTACTCGACCCTCACTATTCTCAACATCACTAGGTTACTTCCCATCAATTATACACCGAGCTATCCCCCAAAAAACACTAAATTCTAGCTATAAAATGTCTCTAAACCTTTTAGATCTAATCTGACTAGAAAAAACAATTCCAAAATCAACCTCAATCACCCACACTCACCTATCAAAAATAATAGCCAATCAGAAAGGACTAATCAAACTGTACTTCCTATCCTTTCTCATTACAATCTTACTAATCTTCATTCTACACATTCTTAATCCCGAGTGATTTCAATAATAATAAAAATTCCTGCAAACAATGACCACCCAGCCACCACCATCATCCAAGTGGCACAACTATATATACCTGCAACCCCAATACCACCTTCCAACATCACCCCCACATCATCAATCTCATACATTAATCAATCACCCAGACTATTAAAATCAACTAACTCAACCTTATCATTCAAATTAAGTAAATAAAAAACCACTAACTCCATAAAAAGACCCAAAACAAAAAAACCAAAAATAAACCAATTAGACCCTCAAGTCTCTGGGTACTCCTCAGTAGCCATAGCAGTCGTATACCCAAACACAACCAGTATCCCACCCAAATAAATTAAAAACACCATTAAACCTAAAAATGAACCCCCAAAACCTAAAACCATCAAACACCCAATACATCCACTAACAATCAACCCAAACCCCCCATAAATAGGCGAAGGCTTCAATGCCAGCCCTAAACAACCGGCCAAAAATAATAGACTTAAAATAAACATATAATTTGTCATCATTTCTACACAGCATTTAACTGTGACCAATGACATGAAAAATCATCGTTGTAATTCAACTATAGAAACATCTAATGACAAACATTCGAAAATCCCACCCTCTGCTCAAAATTATTAATCATTCTTTCATCGACCTTCCCGCCCCATCCAACATCTCATCATGATGAAACTTCGGTTCTCTCCTAGGAGTATGCCTTATAATTCAAATCATCACAGGCCTATTCCTAGCAATACACTATACATCCGACACTACAACAGCATTCTCATCAGTCACCCACATCTGCCGAGATGTAAACTACGGCTGACTAATTCGATATCTACATGCCAACGGAGCCTCTACATTCTTCATCTGCCTATACCTCCATGTAGGACGAGGAATGTATTACGGATCCTACGCCTTCCTAGAAACATGAAACATCGGAGTTATCCTACTATTCGCAGTTATAGCAACCGCATTCATAGGCTATGTACTTCCATGAGGACAAATATCCTTCTGAGGCGCCACAGTAATTACAAATCTTCTATCAGCTATCCCTTATATCGGAACTACCCTAGTCGAATGAATTTGAGGAGGCTTCTCAGTAGACAAAGCAACCCTAACTCGCTTTTTCGCCTTCCACTTCATTCTCCCATTTATCATCGCCGCCCTTGCAATTGTACATCTCCTTTTCCTACACGAAACAGGATCAAACAACCCCACAGGACTAGACTCCAACGCAGACAAAATCCCATTCCATCCATATTACACAATTAAAGACCTCCTAGGAGTATTCCTGCTTCTTCTATTTCTAATAACCCTAGTACTGTTCTTCCCAGACCTACTAGGAGACCCAGACAACTACACACCCGCTAACCCCCTAAATACTCCACCACACATCAAGCCAGAATGGTATTTCCTCTTTGCCTACGCCATCTTACGCTCTATCCCCAACAAGCTAGGAGGAGTCGTAGCCCTAGTCCTATCAATCCTTATCCTAGCCCTCCTGCCATTCTTACACACCTCAAAACAACGCAGCCTAACCTTCCGCCCAATCACCCAAACCCTATACTGAATCCTAGCAGCCAACCTCCTCATCTTAACATGAATTGGGGGCCAACCAGTAGAACACCCATTCATTATCATTGGTCAACTAGCCTCTATCAGCTACTTCTCAATTATCCTTATCCTAATACCAATCTCCGGAATTATTGAAGACAAGATACTAAAATGAAATTAATGTCCCGATAGTATAAAAATTACCCTGGTCTTGTAAACCAAAAATGAAGAGTTAATCTTCTCAGGACATCTCTACATCAAGAAGAAGGAATTAACTCCCCACCATCAACACCCAAAGCTGATATTCTAATTAAACTACTTCTTGACGTACATAAAATGATATAGGACATAAGACACTAATGTATATCGTACATTAATTTCCTTTCCCCATGCATATAAGCAATGTAAATCTTAATTAATGTATCAGGACATAATATTTAAATCAACTTAAAATATATACAACATGGATATTCTTGAACACATTAAGATAATGCTTTACGGACATACTTGTGTTATTAGACATACACCATAAAGTCATAAACCTTTCTTTTCCATACGACTATCCCTGTCCCTAATTCATCTATATTTCTACCATCCTCCGTGAAATCAACAACCCGCCCACTAGTCCCTCTCTTCTCGCTCCGGGCCCATACAACTTGGGGGTCGCTATCCTGAAACTTTATCAGACATCTGGTTCTTACTTCAGGGCCATAACTGGTTTATCGTCCATACGTTCCCCTTAAATAAGACATCTCGATGGTACGGGTCTAGCAAACCGTGACCAACATCACTATAAGTCTCATACATTTGGTATTTTTTAATTTTCGGATGCCTTCCATCAACATAGCCGTCAAGGCATGAAGATCAGCCCAAAGTCCCAGCGAACCTTCTATTCAAGGATCATTAATCCACATAAACAAAGCCCTGAAGACTATATATTCATGCTTGTAGGACATACAAATTTACCAAAACCGAGAAAAAAGCTAACAACCAACAAACCCCCCCACCCCCCAACTTTAATGCCAAACCCCAAAAACATTAAAGAAAAACAATACCTAATTCTAAAAACTTTTTCCATTCTAGTGGACCACAAAATTTTGACCTAATTTCTAGCATTAGTAAAATTTCCCACCACAAAATTCACCTAGCCAAAACCCCTTTTCCCCGCCCAACCCCAGATAAACCTAACATACTCACA